AAGTGAAAGAAATCATTTTATCTACTAATAGTGGACAAATTGGCGTATTACCAAATCACGCTCCTATTGCCACAGCAGTAGATATAGGTATTTTGAGAATACGCCTTAACGACCAATGGCTAACGATGGCTCTGATGGGCGGTTTTGCTAGAATAGGTAATAATGAAATCACTGTTTTAGTAAATGATGCAGAGAAAAGTAGTGACATCGATCCACAAGAAGCTCAGCAAACTCTTGAAATAGCGGAAGATGCTTTGAGAAAAGCTGAAGGAAAGAGACAAACAATTGAAGCAAATCTAGCTCTACGACGGGCTAGGACACGAGTAGAGGCTATCAACGCCATTTCATAACCAGTCGGTGTGTCCGAATAATCATCAATTTATACACCCTATATTTGGTTATTTTGTTTGACTTGATTCTGTCGATTAAATACAATCAAGCGAAATCATATTTTTATGATCACATTTTTATGCAACGAAAAAGAAATAGAATAGAAAAGATACAAAAAAAATATTACTAAAATCAAATGGGTATAAAAACTTATTAGATACCATTGACCGCGGTATCTAATAAGTTCTACCTACTATTGGATTTGAACCAATGACTCCCGCCGTATGAAAGCAATACTCTAACCGCTGAGTTAAGTAGGTCATTTATCTTCACAAAGAAAACCAAAAGGGACTCCTCCCGTCGATGGATTATAAATATCATATTACTTAGAAGCAATACCGATCAATATGATCTTGGATCATGGAATAGTCATCTTGACAAGAAATTATCTACATAATAAAATATGTATTACAAGCACTAAGGGCTGTAGCTCAGTTGGTAGAGCACCTCGTTTACACGCGCGCCGATGTTTTTCAGGGGAGTGCATCATGCAATCAAAAAAATTGATCTTATTGATAAATCGATGTCTTACTCGATAACTTTGAGGGAAGAAGAGAACAATAGCCTGACAAGGGTTCGGTCCGATTTAGGTGCCCAGTTAGGTGCCAAACAGACCCCACCGTTGATTTGATATATTGATAAGGTGAATACCTAGTCTATTCAATGCTAGGCTGAGTATCAGGGCCTCAAAAAAACCTCTTTTCGTCCTATGAACTTTAAGGTGTATGAAGTTTTCATATTTGATTTTTAAGTAGAGCGATAGAGACTTCATTTCACTTAAGTGAATCTAGGCCAGAGGCAAACCTACGTCAAGATAACCCCCCTTGAAAAACTTTGGTAGTGTTCCTGAATCTGAATCAACATAATGACTCAGAGCACATGGAGCCATCTTCTTATTTTTCTGTCAAAAATAAAAATGGCGGACTAGCTGATATTTCTATCAGTTAATGAAAGAGCCCAATGCACAAAAAATGCATGTTGGGTCTTTGAAACAGTTCATATCATTTTGATAATAATAAGTTTGATCTGTTTTACCGAGAAGGTCTACGGTTCGAGTCCGTATAGCCCTAGAGCCCTATACAATTCAAACAATTCAAAAAAAAAAACGAATAAATATTCGAATACAAAAAATTGTCTCTTTTTTTATTTGATTTTCCTCGTTATTGTTTTAACTGACTGATTGCTTCATCAAAAGACAATCATTCCTATAAGCCCATTCATTGGGAAAGCAAAAACACATTTCATTTCAATGGACCCAATTGATCTTTTTCTAGTTGTGGATAAAAAAACCAACTTTTCCTCATTACTCTTCGTAGTCAAATTCATATGGAATTTTCCTCTTTTCCTGTCCGAAATCAACGAGTTAATTATACTACCCTTCTTTGGTATATCCAATTCTAGTGAATTTTGTATCATAACACGAGTCTGGTTAAAAACTCCAACCTAACCCAACCCCAATTTTGTGCAAAAGATAAAGTTTGAAAAAACTAATATCTTTGCTAATGCTAAGTTTCATTGTAAACATTGTCAACAACGTAAAATAGGCTTAGTATACCTTACTTAGACCTAGTCTTCTCTTTCGATAGAAAATCCTCCATTGGGATTGGATTCTAATACTAATAAAAGTAATATACCAAGACCCTTCTATTCTAAAGAAAATTCCTCTACATTCTCTTACATCTGACTACTTGTGACTACTTGTTCTATTCTAAACCACTAATAAAAAAGAGACAAAAGGACATATTCATAAAAAAGGGAAATTCAATCTATTCTATAAAGATAATCAAATAGAAAGGATAATAAAAATCGATTTCAATTTCGACCAATTTATAATAACTTTATAATAACTAATAATTTTATAATAACTAATAAATAGAATTCAAAATTCGAAAAAAAAAAAATGAGAATTCTATTTAGAATCCCTTTTCTTTAGAGAGAATTCTCGGTAAGATTGAGATGAAAACAAGAGAATTTGGATAAGAGCAATAGTTAGCTAAAAAAAAGCAAAAGTTATGTACTAAAAATAGGATTCTAATCGATGAATCTTGAAAGGAACCACGCCCCGCAAAAGGAAACTAGATGGTTGGACCAAAAGGAAAGCAATTCTTAC